AAATAATTATATTATGATAATTAAATATAAATATTAAATAAAATTATAATTAAAATAGCTGGGTTAATTATAATTTTATTTAAATAATTATATTATGATAAAATTCAATTTTTTATTTAAATAATTATATTATGATAAAATTCAATTTAAATTAATAATAATTATATTATGATAATTAAATATAAATATTAAATAAAATTATAATTAAAATAGCTGGGTTAATTATAATTTTATTTAAATAATTATATTATGATAAAATTCGATTTAAATTAATAATAATTATATTATGATAATTAAATATAAATATTAAATAAAATTATAATTAAAATAGCTGGGTTAATTATAATTTTATTAGTATATTTTATATTTAATAGAATTAAACTATTACAAAAAATATCAAAGATTTTTATGCTTTTTTACATTAAAATATATTTATAATTTTTTTAAAAAAATATAATTTATTTTATTTTTGGTTATATTTAATAACTCCAATTTTTATAATATATTTAAATAATTATTTTTCTATTTGAATTTTTATAGAATTAAATTTAGTTTTATTTATTACTTTATTAATTATTAATAGAAAATTTTTAGGAGATAAAATTATAAAATATTATTTTATTAATAGCTTAAGATCAATGGTTTTTTTATTTTTTATAAATTTAATATTAATTAATAAAAATTGAAATTTTATTTTAATTATAAATTTAATAATTTTAATTAAATTGGGGATATTTCCATTTCATTTATGATTTATTGATATAATAATTTATTTAAATTGAACAATATGTTTTTTTTTAATAACATGACAAAAAATTATTCCTTTATTGTTAATTATATATATATATAATTTAAAATTAATTATTATAGTAAGAATTTTAGGAGGATTATTTAGATCAATAATAATTTTTAATCAAATTTTTTTAAAAAAATTATTAGCATATTCTTCTATTAATCATTTAAGTTGAATACTTATTTCTTTAATTTTAGGAAGTAAAATTTGATTAATTTATTTTTTTAGATATATAATTATTAATTATTCTATTACATATATTTTTAAAATTTTAGAAATAAATGAATTTTCATCTTTATATATTTATAAAATAAATTATTTTAAGAATTTTTTATTTTTATTAATATTATCTTTAGGGGGTATTCCTCCGTTATTTGGATTTTTAATAAAATTAATTTTTTCATTTGAAATTATAATATTAAATAATTTTTTTTTATTAATATTAATGTTTTTTTATTCATTAATTTTTTTATTTAATTATTTAAATTTAAATTTAAATTTTTTTTTAATATATTCATATAATTTAAATTTTAAAAAAATAATTTTTTTAAAAAAATTAAATTTTAATTTTTTTAATATAATAATTTTATTAAGAACAATAAATTTATTTTTTATAGCTTTTTGAATTTTATAAAATTTTAAGTTAAATAAAACTATAAATCTTCAAAATTTAAAATATAAATTTTTTATAAATTTTAAATAATTTCATAGTAAAGAAGAATTAATTAATTCTTTTAAATAAATTTACAATTTATTACTTAAATCAGACACTTTACTATAGAAAATTATAAAAGAATTTATATCTTAAAATTTGCAATTTAATATTTTATTTAAACTAAATTTCTAAAAATGAAAAAATGATTTTATTCAACAAATCATAAAGATATTGGTATTTTATATTTTATATTTGGGTTATGATCTGGTATATTAGGTATATCAATAAGTTTTATTATTCGTTTAGAATTAGGAACTTCAGGAAGTTTATTAGGGAATGATCAAATTTATAATAATGTTGTTACAGCTCATGCTTTTATTATAATTTTTTTTATGGTTATACCAATTATAATTGGTGGTTTTGGAAATTGATTATTACCTTTAATATTAGGAGCTCCTGATATAGCTTTCCCTCGTATAAATAATATAAGATTTTGGTTATTAATTCCATCTTTAATTTTATTATTATTAAGAAGATTTTTAAATGTTGGTGTAGGAACTGGATGAACTATTTATCCTCCTTTATCTTCATCGATAGGTCATAGAGGAGTTTCTATTGATTTAATAATTTTTTCATTACATTTAGCAGGAATTTCTTCTATTATAGGGTCAATTAATTTTATTTCTACAATTTTAAATATACATTTATTTAATTTAAAAATAGATCAATTATCTTTATTAATTTGATCTATTTTTATTACAACAATCTTATTATTATTATCTTTGCCTGTATTAGCTGGGGCTATCACAATATTATTAACTGATCGAAATTTAAATACTACTTTTTTTGATTTTAGGGGAGGAGGAGATCCTATTTTATTTCAACATTTATTTTGATTTTTTGGTCATCCTGAAGTTTATATTTTAATTTTACCGGGATTTGGAATTATTTCACATATTATTTATAATGAAAGGGGAAAAAAAGAAACATTTGGAATTTTAGGAATAATTTATGCTATATTAACTATTGGATTTTTAGGATTTATTGTTTGAGCTCATCATATATTTACTGTAGGTATAGATATTGATACACGAGCTTATTTTACATCAGCAACTATAATTATTGCTATTCCAACAGGGATTAAGATTTTTAGATGATTAGCAACTTTAAGAGGTGTAAAATTTAAAATAAATTTACCAATTTATTGATCAGTAGGATTTGTATTTTTATTTACAGTAGGAGGTTTGACAGGAATTGTTTTATCTAATTCTTCTATTGATATTGTTTTACATGATACTTATTATGTAGTTGCTCATTTTCATTATGTTTTATCTATAGGAGCTGTATTTGCTATTATAGCTGGTTTTATTTTTTGATATCCATTATTTACAGGATTTTTAATAAATGAAAAATGATTAAAAATTCAATTTTATTTAATATTTATTGGTGTTAATGTAACTTTTTTTCCACAACATTTTTTAGGATTAGGGGGAATACCACGACGTTATACAGATTATCCGGATTTATATTTATCTTGAAACGTAATTTCTTCTTTAGGTTCAGTAATTTCATTAATTAGAGTTTTATATTTTATTTTTATTTTATGGGAAAGTTTAATTAGACAACGATGTATTATTTTTTATAAATTTATAATAACTTCAATTGAATGAAAAAATTTATATCCTCCTAAAAATCATAGTTTTAATCAATTACCTTTATTAACTTATAAATAATTTAATATGGCAGATTAGTGCAATGAATTTAAGTTTCGTATATAAAAATTAAAATTTTTTATTAAAAACATAAAAAATTTTTTATTAAATATATTATATTGAGATTTAATAAATTTTCAAGATCATAATTCTTATATTAAATTAATAATAACTGAATTACATGATTTAATTTTTATAGTTCTAATAATAATTATATTATTTATTTTATATTTAATTATATGGTTTTTTTTAAATAAATTTATTAATAAAAATATTTTACATAATCAATTAATTGAAACAATTTGAACAATAATTCCAATATTAATTTTAATATTTATAGTAGTTCCTTCTTTAAAAATTCTTTATATATCTGAAGAAATAATTAATCCTTTTTTAACTTTAAAAATTTTAGGACATCAATGATATTGAAGATATGAATATAGGGAATTTAAAAAAATTGAATTTGATTCTTTTATAATAATAGATTTTAATAATAAATATTTTCGTTTATTAGAAGTTGATAATCGTTTAATTGTTCCTTTTAAATTAAATATTCGAAATTTAATTTCTTCAGTTGATGTAATTCATTCTTGATGTATTCCTTCATTAGGAGTGAAACTTGACGCTATCCCTGGGCGTTTAAATCAATGTTATATAAACTTAAACCGTTTAGGGGTTTATTTTGGGCAATGTTCAGAAATCTGTGGATTAAATCATAGATTTATACCAATTTCAATTGAAAGAGTAAATTTAAATACTTTTATTAATTGATTAAAATTATTTTAAAAATTATTATTTTAATTAATTATTTTAAATTGACAATTTAATGTTATATAAATTAACTAAATTTTTATTTAAATAGTTTAAAAAAAATATTGATTTGTGGAATCAAAGTTTTAAATTATTAATTTAAATTGAATTTTCATTAAATAACTTAAAATTAAAGTGTTGATTTTTTAAATCAAAAATAATAAATTAAATTATTTTTAATGAAATGCCACAAATATCTCCTATAGATTGATTAATTCTATCGTGTTTTTTTTTATTAATTTATTATTTTAGTTTAATAATTTTATATTATTGTATAATTAAAAGTATAAAAATTAAAAATAAAAAAAAAAAATTTTTTTATAAATTAATTTGATAATGTTAATAAATTTATTTTCAATTTTTGATCCTCAAGTTATTTTTTTTTACCAAATTAATTGATTTTCAACATTAATTATTTTATTTATTATCCCACAAATTTATTGAATTTTAAGATCACGAATTATTTATTTAATTAATAAATTTTATAGAATATTATGATTTGAATTTAAAATTATTTTAAAAAATAATTTTAATAATTATAATTTAATTTATTTAATTACATTATTTATATATATTATAATAAATAATTTTATAGGATTATTTCCCTATATTTTTACTAGATCTAGGCACTTAATTTTTTCAATGACTTTTTCATTATCTTTATGATTAAGTTTAATAATATTTAGTTTAAGAAAAAATATAATTTTTATACTTGCACATTTAGTTCCTCAAGGAACACCATTTATATTAATATTTTTTATAGTTTTAATTGAATTTTTAAGAAATTTAATTCGTCCATTAACTTTATGTATTCGTTTAACTGCTAATATAATTGCAGGACATTTATTATTGGTTTTATTAAGAAGATTTATTCCTGTAATATTTTCTTTTTATCAATTTATTTTAATTTTTCAATTAATTTTATTAATTTTAGAAGTTGGTGTTTCATTAATTCAAGCTTATGTTTTTGTTATTTTAGTGACTTTGTATTTAAAAGAAACTAATTAATATAAAATTAATATAAATATGAATAAATTATACTTACCATTTCATTTAGTTACATTAAGTCCATGACCATTATTAATATCTATTTCTTTTATAATTTTTTTAATTGGTAATATTAAATTATTTACAATTTATTCTTCAAATCTTTTAATATTAAGTTATTTTTTAATATTAATAAATTTATTTCAATGATGACGAGATGTAATTCGTGAAAGAACTTTTCAAGGGAATCATACAATTCTTGTTATAAAAGGTTTACGTTTGGGAATAATTTTTTTTATTATTTCAGAAATTATATTTTTTTTTTCTTTTTTTTGATGTTATTTTTCAAATTTTTTATCTCCAAGAATTGAAATTGGTATAATTTGACCACCATTAAATATTTTAGTTTTTAATCCATTAAATATTCCTTTATTAAATACATTAATTTTATTAAGATCTGGAGTTTTTATTACATGATGTCATTATTCAATTTTAAATAAAAATTATTTAGAATCAAAATTTTCAATTTTGATAACTTTATTTTTAGGAATTTTATTTATTATATTTCAATTTATGGAATATAAAAATTCTTTTTTTACAATTTCTGATTCAATTTATGGTTCAATTTTTTTTATAATAACCGGATTTCATGGATTTCATGTAATTTTAGGAATTTTATTTATTTTATTTTCTATAATTCGATTATTTAAATTTCATTATTCTAATTTTCATCATTTAGGGTTTGAATTATCTTCTTGATATTGACATTTTGTTGATGTTATTTGATTATTTTTATATATTTTTGTTTATTGATTATCTTATTAAATTATTAATTATTTATATAATATAATAAAGTATATTTAATTTCCAATTAGAAAGTTTAAATTAAAATTTAATATAAATAATAATTATAATTATAATAATTTTTATTTTATTAATTTCATTTATTTTATTAATTTTAAATATAGTAATAAGAAAAAAAGAAAATTTAGATCGAGAAAAATTATCTTCTTTCGAATGTGGATTTAATTCAATAACTTCTTCTCGATTACCATTTTCTATTCAATTTTTTTTAATTTCAATTTTATTTTTAATTTTTGATTTAGAAATTATATTTTTATTTCCAATTTTATGTTTAATTAATAATTTATTTTTTTTTGAATGATTATATTTAACTTTAATAATTTTTTTAATTTTATTTTTAGGGTTAGAATTCGAAAAATATGAAGGATCATTAAAATGAATTTTTTAGAATAATAGTTTAATTTAAAATTTTTAATTTGCATTTAAAAGATATTTTTTAAAATTTATTTTAATTTGATAAAAATTAAGAAACAATATTTTGTTTTCAATTTCGACTTGAATTTTAGGTTAAATTAACCCTTAATTGAAACCAAAACAGAGGTAAATTATTGTTAATAATTCTATTGAATTTTTTTATATTCCAATTAAAGACTTTATATAACTAAAATAAGTATGAACAAAAAAAATTTCTAATTTTTAAATTTATGGTTAAAATCCATTTTTATTTTATTTATATAGTTTAAATAATTAAAACATTATATTTTCATTATAAAATTAATAAATTTTATTTATAAATTTTTAAAGATAAATTTATCATCTTAATATTTTCATTATTAAACTTTTTTTAAGCTATTTAAAATTAAAATAATAATAAAATATAAATAAATCAATTAATTATATATATAAAAAAAAAAAAAATAATATAAATATTTTCTTTTTTATTTAATAAATTTAAATAAAAATAAATTTTTTTAATTGTAATTAATTCTATTCATGTTAATTCATTAAAATATAAGATTTTATTGTTAAATAATAATAAATTTATTTTATTTTTTTTCAATAAAAAATATATAAATCATATTTTATTTAAAAATAAATAAATTAAATTAATTTTTTTATTTAAAAAAAAATTAATTAAAATATACTTAGGTAATAATAATCCTAAAAATAATCTTATAATTAAAATAATATAAATAAATAATTTTAAAAATTTTGGTAAAAAAATAAAATTTATGGAAGAAAATATTAACCAATTTAAAATAAACCCATAAAATACAGATAAAAAATATAATAAAAAAATTGAATAATTTATTAAATTTTTTGAATTATAAAAATATAAATTTAAAATTTTTTTATTTTTTAATGTTAAATAAAAAATTAAACGAAAAGTATAAGATATTGTAAATCCTATAGATAAAAAAATTAAAATAAATATAATTATATTAAATTTATTTATTAAAAATATTTCAATTATTAAATCTTTTGAAAAAAAACCTGATAAAAAAGGTAAACCACATAATGTTAATAAAGATATATTAAAAATTAAATTAATAGTTGGTAAAAAATTATTTACAAAACTTAAAAATCGAATATCTTGATTATTTAAATAATTATGAATAATAATTCCAGAACATAAAAATAATAAGGATTTAAATATAGCATGTGTAATTAAATGAAAATAGGCTAATTTTGTAAAATTTAAACAAATTATTAAAATCATTAATCCTAATTGACTTAAAGTAGATAAAGCAATAATTTTTTTAATATCAAATTCAAAATTTGCTATTAATCCTGATATAAATATTGTTATAAAAGAAATTATTATAAATAAAAATTTTAAATTTTCATTTAATAAAAAATTAAATCGAATTAATAAATAAACTCCTGCAGTTACTAAAGTTGAAGAATGAACTAATGATGAAACAGGAGTTGGTGCAGCTATAGCTATAGGCAATCAAGTAGAAAAAGGAATCTGAGCTCTTTTAGTAATTCTAGCTAAAAAAATTAATAAACTTATAATTATTTTAATTTTTTTTAAAAAAATAAAATTTCATGATCCATAAGATATTATAAAACAAATTGATAATAAAATTATAATATCTCCAAATCGGTTTATTAAAATAGTCACATTTCTAGAATTAAAGCTTTTTTTTCTTTGATAATAAGCAATTAAACAATAAGATGAAAGACCTAATCCATCTCACCCCAATAAAATTCTAAATATATTTGGCCTAAAAATTATTAAAATTATTGAAATAATAAAAATAAAAATTAATATTATAAAACGTTTTAAAAATTTATCATTTTTTATATATTCTAATCTGTATAAAATTACAATAAATGAAATTAATAAAATAGTATTAATAAAAATTAAATTTATTCAATCAATATAAATAATAAATAAAATTTTTAAAGAATTAAAATTTAATAAATTTCATTCAATAAAAAATATATAATTTATTAGATTAAAAATTATAAATATAAATCAAAAAATTAAACTTATAAAAAATAAATAAATAGAAATTATATAATAAATTATTTATTAATTAAAATATTTATTATTTTTATAAAAAATAAATATAATTATAAAAAATTTAAAAAATTTTTTTTTAAAAAAATATTTTTTAATTTAATTTAAAAAATTAAAAAAATTAAATTTAAAGGTAATCAATGTATTATTAATACTATAAATTCAAAACAATTAATTATTTTAAAATTATAAAATATATAATTTAATTTACCATATTGAATAAATCCATATAAAAAAATTGAATAACATCTTCTTAAAAATAAATTTATAATAATAAAAACAATTAAATAATTTCTTCATTGAATTAATCCTATTAATAAAAAAATTTCTCTAAATAAATTTAATGAAGGTGGCGCAGAAAAATTTGAAGAACATATTAAAAATCATCATAAAGATAAAGAAGGTAATAAATTAATTAAACCTTTATTAATAAAAATATTTCGAGAATTAAATCGTTCATAATTTAAATTAACAATATAAAATAATCCTGAAGAACATAAACCATGAGCAATTATTATTAAAATTCTACCTTTAAATCTTACAAAAAATAATGTAAATATTCTTGATAATAATATATTTATATGAACAATAGATGAATATGCAATAATAACTTTTATATCTCTTTGATTTAAACAAATTATTCTAGAAATTAATCTTCCTAATAAAGTAATAATAATTAAAAAATTACAATTTATATATAAACTAGGAAATATTAACATAAACCGATAAATTCCGTAACTCCCTAATTTTAATATAACTCCCGCTAAAATTATTGAACCCCTAATAGGAGCTTCAACATGAGCTTTTGGTAATCACAAATGTATAAAATATATTGGTATTTTAACTAAAAAAGCAAAATTTATTATATAAAAAAAATATAAATTATTTAAATTAATAATTTTTATTTGTAAAAAAATAAATATAATTGAATTTATTTTTGAATATAAATATATAATTATAATTAATAGAGGCAATGAACCAAACAAAGTGTAAAATATTATATATATTCTTGCCTGAATTCGATCAATTTGATATCCTCATCCTATAATAATTAAAATAATAGGAATTAATCTAATTTCAAAAAAAATATAAAAAATTAAAATATTTATAGATAAAAAAGTTAAGATTAATCTTAATATAAGCAATATTATTAAATATATATAAATTATTTTTTTATTATTTAATAAATTATCTAAATTTCTTAATATAGAAAAAGTCATAATTCAAAAAGTTAAAAAAATTAAATTTATTCTTAAATAATCTATTCCAAAAATATAATAAATATAATTTCATAAAAAACTATTTATATAATTAAAATTTAAAAAAATAAATATTCTAAAAATTAGATTTATTAAACATATTAAAATTAAAAAAATAAAATTATTTTTAAATAAAATTAAACTCTTAAAATTTAGAATAATCAAAATTAAAATTATATATATAAATTTTTTTTATTTATAAATTTAATTAATTTATAATTTAACGTAAAAATTAATAATATAAAATTATCATTTTAATAAAACAAATAAATTTGAGTAATCATTACCTGAATTTCGAATCATATAAATTATTAAAGATAACCCTAAAATACCTTCACAAATTATTACACATAAAAAAAAATTATAAAAATATATATTTAAATTAATATAATTATTTAAATAATAAATATTATAAAATAAATTAACTATTAAAAATTCTAATCTAATTAAATTTAATAAAATATGATTATAATAAAATCTAACTATTAATATAGAAATAAAAAAAAATATGAAATTAAATAAAAATATTTGTCAAATAAAATTTTAGTTAAATAGTTTAAATAAAACATTAATTTTGTAAATTAAAAATATTTTTATAAAATTTTAACTTAAATTTTTAATTTTCAAAAAAATAAAAATTAAATTTTATAAAATTAATCCCCAAAATTAATGTTTTAATTAAACTATTTTTTGCGTAATTAAATTATATTATGATAAAATTCAATTTTTATATTTTAATTTATACTATTGATATAATAATATTTATACTAATAATATTACCTTCAAATCTTTTTAATTTTCACCCTTTAACATTAAGATTAATTTTATGTTTTTATTTAATTTTTTTAACATTTAAATTAAATTTAATAACTAATAGATTTTGATATTCTTATATTTTATTTTTAGTAATAATTGGCGGTTTAATAATTTTATTTATATATTTTACAAGATTAATAAATAATGAATTATTTTTTTTAAAATTAAAATATAATATAAATTTAATTTTGAAAATAATTATTTTATTTATTGTATTAACTTTATTTTATAAAGAATATAAGTTTATTTATTATTATTTAAGTTTTAATTATTTTGAATTAAAAAATTTTATTTTATTTTTTAATTTTAATTATAAAAATTTATTTAAAAATTTAATAATAGATTATTCCATAATAATAAATATATACATAATTATATATTTATTTTTAATTATACTTTGTATAGTAACAATTTGTAATAAAATTTCATTCCCATTACGCCAAATATTAATAAAATATGAATAAATCATTATTAAAAAAAAATCAAATTTTAAATTTATTAGGAAATTCATTAATTTATTTACCTAGCCCAGTCAATATTAGATTATGATGAAACTTTGGGTCATTATTAGGGTTATGTTTAATAATTCAAATTATTTCTGGATTATTTCTTTCAATACATTATATTTCAAATATTAATTATTCATTTTTAAGTATTATTCATATTATTCAAGATGTTAATTATGGTTGATTAATACGTTTAATTCATTTAAATGGAGCTTCTTTATTTTTTATCTGTATTTATTTACATATTGGTCGAGGTATATATTATGGATCATTTAAACTTAAAAATACTTGAATTATAGGAGTATTAATTTTATTATTATTAATAACTATTGCTTTTTTAGGGTATGTTTTACCTTGAGGACAAATATCTTTTTGAGGAGCTACAGTTATTACAAATTTATTTTCAACTATCCCTTATATTGGTTATATATTAGTTGAATGATTATGAGGAGGATTTTCAGTAAATAATGCTACATTAAATCGATTTTATACTTTTCATTTTTTAACCCCTTTTATATTAATTTTATTTGTTTTATTTCATTTAATTTTTTTACATGAAAGAGGATCTAATAACCCCTTAGGTGTAAATAGAGATTTTTATAAAATTATTTTCCATAATTATTATACATTTAAAGATATATTAAGATTTACTTATATTTTATTTATATTTTTTTTTTTAATTTTTGAATACCCTTATATTTTAGGTGATCCAGAAAATTTTATTATTGCAAATCCTATAGTTACGCCCATTCATATTCAGCCTGAATGATACTTTTTATTTGCTTATACAATTTTACGATCTATTCCAAATAAACTTGGGGGGGCCATTGGACTAGTTACGTCTATTATAATTTTAATTATTATGCCATTTCTTTATAAAACTAAATTTCAAAGATTAATATTTTATCCATTAAATCAAATTTATTTCTGGATATTTTTTTATTCATTTATTTTATTAACTTGATTAGGAAGACAACCAATTGAGTTTCCCTTTTTAAAAATTAGACAATATTTAACAATTTTTTATTTTTTATTTTATTTTTTAAATTTTTACTTAATAAAACTTTGAGATAATTTTATTAAATAATAACTAATTAATTAGATAATGAACTTGTTATAGTATATATTTTGAAAATATAAAAAAGAAACTTAAATTTTCTATTATCTTAAAATAAAATAAAAATAAAAGGAACTTTTAAAAAAAAAATTATATATATAAATAAAATTAAAATTATAGGTAAAAACATAAATCAACAATAAATTATTAAAAAATCATAACGAATTCGGGGTAAAGTTAAACGAATTCAAATTACAAAATATACTAAAATTACTAAATTAATATAAAATATAATCCCTCATAAATTAGAATTTAAATATATTAAATTAAATAGAAATATTATAAATAAAATACTTGAATATTCAGATAAAAAAATCAAAATAAATCCCCCCCTTCTATATTCAACATTAAAACCTGAAACTAACTCAGATTCCCCCTCTACTAAATCAAATGGGGTTCGATTAATTTCAGCTAATATTCTAATTATTATAATTAATCTTGAAGGTCAAAAAAAAAATAAATTATAAATATATTTTTGTATATTTTTTAAAAAATATATATTTAATGAATCAATAAAAAAAAAACATAATAATATACAAATTCTAAAAATTACTTCATAAGAAATAGATTGTGCAATTGCACGAATAGCCCCAATTATAGAAAATGAAGAATTTGAAGATCATCCTGAAATCATTAATCCATATACACCTATTCTCATAATTCTTAATAAATATAATCCTCTTAAATATCATCTTAATAAATTATTATAAAATGGATATAACAATCATAATCTTATAATTAAAAAAAATATTAATATTGGGGAAATAAAATAATAATAATAATTAGATTTTACAGGATAAAAATATTCTTTAGAAATTAATTTTAAAGCATCCCTAAAAGGTTGTATTAATCCAATGAATCCAACTTTATTAGGACCTTTTCGATAATGAATACTTCTTAAAATTTTTCGTTCAAATAAAGTTAAATATGCAACACTAATTAAAACAATAATTAAAGTTAAAACTAATAAAATTAAATTAGAAATAATAAAATTAATTAAATACATATATTATTTGTAAAAATTACATAAATAAATTCTAAATTTAACGCATTTATCTGCCAAAATAATTTCAATTATATATATTGATAATTTTAAAATTATTTTAAATATAAGTTCCTTTCGTACAATTATATTTATTTTATTTTAAGATAGAAACCAATCTGGCTTACGCCGATTTTAACTCAAATCATGTAAGATTTTAAAAGTCGAACAGACTTAAATTTTTAAATTTCTACATTTAAATTTTATCTTAATTCAACATCGAGGTCATAATCTTTTTTATTAATAAGATCTTTTAAAAAAAATTATGCTGTTATCCCTAAGGTAATTAATTTTTTTAATTTAAAAATTAAGATAAAAAATTCATACATTAATGTTTTATAAAAAAAAAATTTTTTAAATTTTTTAATACCCCCAACTAAATTATTATTTAAGTTTTTTTTAAAAAAAATTTAATTAATAATAAAATTCTATAGGGTCTTATCGTCTTTAAAATTAATTTAAGCTTTTTTACTTAAATATAAAATTTAATTTTAATTTAATTGAAACAGTTTATATTTCATTTAATCTTTCATTCTAGTTTTCATTTAAAAAACAAATTATTATGCTACCTTTGTACAGTCAATATACTGCAGCCATTTAATTTAAATCATTGGGCAGATTAGACTTTAAATTAATTTTCTTAAAGACATGTTTTTGTTAAACAGGTGAATATAAAATTTTGCCGAATTATTTAATTAAATATCTATTTATAAAAAATATTTATTTATAAAAAAAATTTACTAATTAAATCATTATTTTTTTATAAAATTAATTTTATTAAAAAATTTAATAAAAATTTTAAATAAAAAAAAAAATTTTTTTTTAAAAATTATAAATTATTAAATTTTTTTTATTAATAAAAATTTTCAATTTTATAATTAATATTTTTAATTAAAAATTTTAAATTAAATTTTAAGTTTATCCCTAAAATTTTTTTTATAAATTATCATAATATATTTTTTAAAATAAATTATAATTTTATTTATAATAAAATTAAATTTTTTTATTAAATAACTAGATATCAAAAAAATCGAATAGAATTTCTCTTCTAATTAAATATTTTTAATAATAATTTTATATTAACTAAAATAATTAATTAATTATTTTTTTTTCGAGATGTTATTATATAAATAAATTTTAATTTACCCTGATACAAAAGGTATAAAAAATTAATTTTTCTTAAAAATTAATTTTTTTTAGCTTTTTAGATTTTTAATATTTTAATTATTATTTAAATTTAAATAACTTAATTTTTTGAAATAATTTTTTTTAATAAATTAATTTTTAAATTTTTTAAAAATAATTATTTTAAAAAATTTATATAATTATATAACTTAATATTGTAAATATTATATTTTATTTAAAATAAAATTTTATCTAAATTCACTTTCCAGTAAATTTACTTTGTTACGACTTGTCTCAAAAATTGAGAATGACGGGCGATATGTACATATTTTAATTTAATTTTCAAAAAAATTAATTAATTTTTTTTACTTTTAAATTTTATTTTTTTAAAAAATTTAATTTATTAAAATTATAATTTAAATAATTAAAACTCCTTTTTTCTTAAATATGAATTATATTTTGATTTGAATTTTTATTTTAAAAAATTTTTTAATTAAATTTTAAAATATAATTTTTAAACAACAATATATAAATAAATTAATATTTATATTTAAAATATTAAAAATTCAAGTTGTTACTATAGTGTATTATCTATTATAAAATAAGTTTCTCTAATAAAATAAAATACCGCCAAATTTTTTAAATTTAGTATTTTGAATATTTAATTATTTAATTTTAAAAATTTTTATTTTAATAATAGGGTATCTAATCCTAGTTTTTTAAAAAATTTATTAAATAAATTAATTTAATTATATAATTATTTAAATAAAATTATATTTTATCATTAATTTTATTTTATAATTATATTATTTTATTTAAAATTTTATTAAAATTGAAAATATTAATTTTTATAAAAAGTTTAACCGCAATTGCTGGCACTTTATTAATTTATAATAAATAATTTTTTTAATTATTAATTTTTTAAAAAAATTAATTTTATATATTAAATTAAATTTATATTATTTAAAAAAAAATTATATATAAGTAAAATTATTAATTAATTTAAAAATCAAAATTAAGTTTTTAAAATGAAGGTTTTTAAAACATAATTTATCACATCAAAATAATCCTTTTTTTCAGGCACTTCATTGTATAAAGAAGAAAAATTTCTATAATTTAGTTATGAGCCAAAAAGCTTAACTTAGCTTATCTTTATTAAAATAATATTTATATTTAATTATCATAATATAATTATTATTAATTTAAATCGAATTTTATCATAATATAATTATTTAAATAAAATTATAATTAACCCAGCTATTTTAATTATAATTTTATTTAATATTTATATTTAATTATCATAATATAATTATTATTAATTTAAATCGAATTTTATCATAATATAATTATTTAAATAAAATTATAATTAACCCAGCTATTTTAATTATAATTTTATTTAATATTTATATTTAATTATCATAATATAATTATTATTAATTTAAATTGAATTTTATCATAATATAATTATTATTAATTTAAATTGAATTTTATCATAATATAATTATTTAAATAAAATTATAATTAACCCAGCTATTTTAATTATAATTTTATTTAATATTTATATTTAATTATCATAATATAATTATTTAAATAAAATTATAATTAATCCAGCTATTTTAATTATAATTTTATTTAATATTTATATTTAATTATCATAATATAATTATTATTAATTTAAATTGAATTTTATCATAA